GCACTTGTCGAAGTGGATGCGTCCATTGAGCTTGTGAGGGTTGTTAAGATTAAGCTCCCTAATGGTAAATTAAGGGAACAAGAAATCATTTTTGAGCATGAACCCAAGTTTTGTGGTTCTTGTAAAGTTTTTGGGCACACCACACATGGATGTACCTACAAAAAATATGCTGCCAAGGATGTGGGTGTAAGTGGAAAATCTAGTGACCGAAACTCAACCAAAACCCCTACGGCTGCTAAAGAAGTGCAGACTGATTTGGAGGTTTGTGAAATGGAGATTCGGGATAAATTGGAGGAACCATTTATTGAGGTTGCAAACAGGAAAAGTAAAACACAGCCGAAGGGACAGCATGCAGGTACACAAAATCAGCAGTGTGCGGGTACCGCAAAAGGGAGACAGCCGGGCCAGCATCCAGAATCAGGGAAAGCATGTGATGGGCCGAGTGCTGAGCCAGTTTGTGATGGGCAGATTACCAAGACAGATTGTAATGGGAAGCTTAAGGGAAAGCTTGATGAGCAAAGGGCCACAGCTACCAAAAAAGATGTTAAGAGGGGTAATTCCCTCGTTATATCATCATGAAGATTGCTTCTTGGAACATTAGGGGTTTGAACCTCCCCCTTAAACAAAATGGGGTTCGGAATTTCATGAAGCAATATGATATTGATATTATGGGTGTTTTGGAAACAAAGCTTTCGCAACCAAAGCTAGAACGGATGATGAGGAATCAATTTGGAAGTTTCATGGAAATCAACAACTTTCATACCCATCAAGCTGGTCGGATTTGGATTTTGTGGAATCCCATGAAAGTCCAAGTGGATGTTTTGGAGATTACATCTCAAATTATTCATTGCTCCGCTACTTGCAAGGTTAGTTCATTTACCTTTCTTGTTAGCTTTGTTTATGGTTTTCACACTATTGTGAATCGTAGGCCGCTTTGGAATAACATCTTGGAGTATGGTTCAAATTGTTCCTCACCTTGGTTGATCATGGGAGATTTTAACAATGTACTTAAATTTGATGAAAAATGTAATGGGGCGGATGTTACCCCGTATGAGGTGAAGGATCTTGCTAATGTGTGCCTCAATGTTGGATTAACGGATGTGAGATCTATTGGTTGTTTCTACACTTGGACTAATAATACCATGTGGAGCAAGCTTGATAGGGCTATGGTGAACGATGTTTGGGTACAAGCGGGATTTAATAGTCTTGCTAATTTTCTACCATCGGGGTGCCTTTCCGATCACTCACCTTGCATTGTATCAATTTTTGGGCTTGTTAGTAGTAAGAGGAAGCCTTTTAGGTTCTTCAACATGTGGACCAACCATGAAAGCTTCCATGGAGTTGTACAAAATTGTTGGGAACTTGAGGTTAGGGGAACGAAGCAATTCACTCTTTGTAAAAAATGGAAAGGTCTTAAGGTGGAGCTTAAGAAGCTTAATGAGAAACATTTTGCCCACATCTCCAAGAGGGCCGAGTTGGCTACTTTGGCTTTGAAAGAGGTGCAAGTGGAGTTACATGATGATCCTCTCAATGTTGAACTTCAAAGTAGAGTGGCATACATGAGGAAAAAAGCTAAGGATCTTTGTGAAGCGGAAAGGAGCTTTTACTACCAAAAAGCTAAATGTGAGTATTTAAACAATAGTGACAAATGCACCAAATTCTTTCGGTTAAGAGGAATGCCAAAAGGAATTTTATTGCAACCGTGCGTAAAGGAGATGGTTCATATACTTCTTCATTGGAGGAAGTAGCCGATGAATTTATACAATATTACAATGATTTGCTGGGGAAAAACAGCCCGGGGCAACCTATTGATATTGATATATTGAACGGTGGGTCCGTGTTATCGGAAGAGCATGGTTTGGCATTAGTTCGGGAAGTTTCGGAGCAAGAGATCAAAGATGCGTTATTTTCTATTGGAGATGACAAATCTCCGGGCCCGGATGGATATTCATCTTGTTTCTTTAAAAGGTCTTGGGGTATTATTGGTTGTGAATTTGTGGGAGCGGTCAAAGAATTTTTGAATTCTAGCTCATTACTTAAGCAAATGAATCATACAATCATTGCTTTGGTGCCTAAGGCTAATCATGCAACATCTGTGGGAGACTATAGGCCTATTGCATGTTGTAATGTGTTTTATAAGGTTATCACCAAGATTCTTGCCTCTCGTTTGGGTCCTTCTCTTGGTACTATCATTGATCAAGCGCAAGCCGCGTTTGTGGAAGGTAGAAGCATGACGGAAAATATTCACCTCGCCCAAGAGCTGCTTAGGCAATATAACCGTAAGAGAGTTGCACCTAGATGCCTTCTAAAAATTGATCTTAGAAAGGCATATGATTCGGTTGATTGGGATTTCTTAAAGAGTGTGCTTCAAGGACTTGGATTTCCATCAAAATTCATTGGATGGGTGATGGAATGCATTACTACACCTACTTATTCCATTGCACTTAACGGGAGCCTTTATGGATTCATTAAAGGAAGGAGGGGACTTCGTCAAGGTGACCCTTTATCACCATTTTTGTTTGTTATTTGTCTTGAATATTTCTCTAGAATGTTAAAGGGAGCAACCGATAATAGTGAGTTCAACTATCATCCTAAGTGTGGACCTTTGAAGATAACTCACTTAGCTTTTGCGGATGATTTGATGCTCTTTGCTAGAGGTGATGCTATTTCGGTTGGTATCTTGATGGAGTGCTTATGCAATTTTGGTGACATGTCGGGATTAAGAATGAATGTGAACAAGTCTAACTTGTACACGGCGGGAGTTCATGGGCAAGAATTGGAAGATATTCATCAAGTAACTAATATGGCGAAGGGATCTATGCCTTTTCGTTATTTGGGAATACCACTTGCGGCGGAAAAGTGGAAAATTAGCTCTTACAACTCCTTTATCAACAAAATTTCGACCTATGTTGGAGCATGGTCTAGGGTATCTCTATCTTATGCGGGGAGAGCGGAACTAGTGAGAACCATTCTTCAAGGTGTGGAATGTTTTTGGCTCTCCATTCTACCTATACCGGCCGCGGGTGCATCAAAGATTATTAGTCTTTGTCGGAATTTCCTTTGGGGTTCCAAAAAGCCGTTGGTTGCTTGGAGTAGTATTTGCTTACCGAAACATGAGGGAGGCCTTGGATTTAGAGATATCAAATGTTGGAATTTGGCACTCCTTGCTAAAACTCTTTGGAACATCCATAGCAAGAAGGATACTCTTTGGGTAAAGTGGGTGAATCAAATTTATCTACATGGGACTGATATTTGGGAGTACAAAGGCAGAAAAGATGACTCCCCGCTGTTCAAGAGGTTGCTACAAATACGGGACCAGATTACCCAGCCTGAACACACTGTGCAGGCCGCGACAGGCAGGCTGTCCAACTGGGCAGCTTCAGGCAGTTTTTGCGTTTCAGCCGCATATGAGTTTTTCAGACCGAAGGGGCAAAAGGCAGCTTGGACAGCAACTGTTTGGAATGCCTCCGTCACCCCTAAGCATGCTTTTATCTTGTGGCTAGGAGCAAAGTCCAAGTTGTTAACTAAGGACAAACTAAGGCACTTGGAGATAGATCGAAATTGCAGTTTTTGTGGAGTCACGCTAGAGACGGAGCAACATTTATTTTTGACTTGTCAGTTTAGTGCACATGTTTGGGGGAAGATCCGAGGATGGCTTGGCATTAGACGTTTTATGTCTACGATTCCTAGTGCATTGAAGTGGATCAAAAAGGAGGCTCGGGGAACGGCTTGGCAAAGTAAAGCTAAGAGAATTGCTCTTGCAAGCACAGTTTACCACTTATGGACGGCACGGAACAGGAAGATTTTTGAGGACCTTAGACCGCAGGTTGATAGCATTGTTAGACGGATTAAAACACACGTATACAAAGTTCTGTTTTCTTTGTATCCGTATGTTTTGAACCATTTTGAGTCTATGGCATTAGATTGGTAGTTCCTCTCGTTTGTACATGTTTTCTTCTTGCTTGCCTGGGTATGCCCGGCGTACTTGTATTCCACTTGATTTTTGGCCTAGGTATGCCTAGTGTACTTGTTTTTGGATTTGATTTTTGATTACCCGGGTATGCCCGGTGTACTTGTACATGGTTTTTGATCAATATATTACACATTTACCGATCAAAAAAAAGAAAAAAATAGAAAGAAGATAACTTCTGCTTGTTCTCTCTTTTCCCCAGTCAGATTACATTCAAATCGTTATTTTAAATGTCAAGATTGGCTTGGTCGTCGTCACACCACTCGCTGATGCGAATCTTGGAGGCTGGGTCGTCTAGCATTGAATACGAATAAGCTCTTCTTTCATTCCTCTTGTTCAAATGCTTTCTCTTGGATTCGGAATGGGAGCTGCACGTTAGCACTTTACTTTCTTACTTTTCCGGCATAAGAGGTCTTGTCTCTTTACTGTCCCGGTCCTCTCTCTTTGCTGTTTTAGCCAGTCTTGGTGCTTTGGGCATAGGGAAAAGGCTTATCCGCTGTTGTCGACTCTGAACGAATGCTTGAATCAGTTTCATTAAGAAAGGCGAAAAAGACCAGGCAAGCTCAGAAAGGAGAAGAGAAGCCTCGGCGTCCGCTGCTATTGATGCATCCGCTGCCATTGAATTTGCTGCTGTCTCTGACTTACGAACAAGCAGTCCAAGGCCTTACCTTAGTTCCTTATCTTTAGCTTGAGAGATGGGAATTGAAGGAGAAGCTGTGATCGGAACTTCTTTCGCTTGTTCACGACTCTCCGATGAAGGCTTTCAGGCCTAACCGCAGCTATTTCTGGAGGAAGGACAGAAGGGCTCAGCCAGACCCGGTTCAATTCGTTTTGAGTGAAATCCCCCGGCAAAGTCCTTACTTAACTTACCTGGCTCCAGGGAAAGACATTCTTTAGGGAACGACCCCAAGCCAAGTGGCATCGCGATTTAGCTGTTGTCGAAAGGGAAGATAGTTCTTTGATCCGAAGCAGTTCTTGCTCAAGTTGAACCAGCTGTGAAATAAGCGATTGTTCATGTTCACGAGTCAGCTCTTCTCGCTTTGTTCTTGATGCGGCATAACCGGTCTTAGCGAGATCTGCTGCTATAGAATCAGTTGCAGTTAGCTCTATTCCCTGACCTCGGGGAGATGCTTCTTTCTTACAGACCTGATTGTCACGTCGATCGACAGTTGAGAAATCCTATCTCCGGGGCCCTGTCATCCAAGATGCAAAGTGAGTTTCAGAGAGACAGGGTTCCAAACGATAAAGTTACAAGTTAGCTTTAATCAAAGGCAGCTTCTAAGAAAGCGAGTAGGTCCGCTAGTCACTATGCCCTCTCCCGGATCGGCGTGGATTAGAGAGTGGATTCCCCCCTGTCGATTGACATTGCTGGAATAAGTAAAGTAGGATAAAAAACAGGATTTGATCCGTTGGGTAGTGGGCTTTTTTATACTAGAGACTATTTGGTTGAGAGTTAGGCCTCTTGCGTAAACCCTGATACCGACATAATGGCAACTAAGGATGCGGACAGACCTATGGGACTCAGTCGGACCCGATAAGTAAGCACTGTTGATAGCCTCGAATGGCCTGCCTGGATTAAACCGAGGTTGGTGGGCTTTGATTCCCCTCTTCTCGGAGAGCGAGAAAGGCACGGCAGGTTTGGAAACTGGAATACTCAGTCTTCAGTATGAGTGACTTATAAGGTTTTGGCCCTATATGAATTAGGAAGAAGTCTTTCACATATCAATATGCCATGTACTAATCAATTCACAAGATAGCTATGCTGGAGAGTTCAAAAGGTACTTGAGCCTATCTCTCTTTAGTGAAATGAACAAAAACAAAAAATAGAATAATAGAAGAAAGATTGTAGGTAGGCTGGTTGGCTTTAGTTGTTGGGCTGAGGTGGTTGCTTAGAAAAGACATCAAGGGAATTCAGGGAACACAGAATCAATAGCCGATCCGCGTAGGAAACAGAAAGAAAAGAGGTCATTCAGCCCATTCATATTTATTGATTTAGGAAAGGAAAGGTATAAAGAAGAAAGTAGCATCGCCCCCACATGGGGGATCTGTCCAGCTTGAGTGAGCCTCCCTCTTTACCTGTCGGATAGAAGCGGGCGGATATCCGCCTACCTACAGTCTTTCTTCATGGCCCCTACCTGTGCCCGTCTTCTTTTCGTCTAGATATCTTTCTTCCCGGATTGGCTTTCTTGTCTGGAAAGATGACTTCTTAAGTGGGACAGAAGGAAAATCTTGCAAGTGGCATTTCCCCAAACAATCATTTATGTACAGAAAAATAGTCTACAACACGGGTACACCCTTCTCCTCTATTATATCCGGCCCACCAATTGTTCCCAAAAGTGCTTTCTTCGTTAAAAACGTATAGCCTTATATGATATGAAGATGAGAATCCATCTTTTTCATTCAGCTTTAAATCCCTTTCTTTTCTTGAAAGCTTGGATTTGAACTGACAACTTCAGTTGCCCCAGCTAACTATGGGACTTCTCTGGAGCTTCATCTTGACCTTTGAAAACTCCAGCTGAAAGTGAACAATGCAATAAGTCAGTCCGACGATCTTTAATAGATTTGACCCACTTTTACATTACTCAACAAAATAACTATAAGCTATTTATACTTCCGCTAGGAGAACCTTTTCTAAGAGAAATGATAGAGCTGGTTAACTACTCTCTTTAAGAGAGAGAAGTCCTATTTCAGTGCATAGGCTATGCTTTCTAGAAAAACGAACTTTGGGTTCTGACTCGAATCTGTTCTGGACTACTCACTTGGTAATTCTTACTCCTTTACCTCTATTCTAATACAGCTACAACAGCTATGACTTTGCTACAGGTGAACTATTTAGATTCCATTTCTCCATTTAGTCCTACTTGACTGGCTCACGTACTATGAGCCTATCCTCGCGCATGAGAAGAGGAGTAAGAGAGAGCCCATCACCTTAGACGAAATAGAACTAGAAAGCCCATCTCCTTCCTAGCTACGCTACCCTTCCTCGCCCATTACCTTCCGAACATTCCATATAAGATATGCCTTTACTTTCACTCCCTACTGAACTGACTCTTCCTCTCCCTTTGAAGCTAAAGCTCCCCTTGCCCACGTCAGCATTTCCTCCTATAAGATATTCTATTTATTCCTACTTCCTTCAATGAGCTACTTGACTTCCCTTCCCTCAGGCACAGGAACACTTCTACCGGCAGACTGCGAGAAAGCGTTCTAACTAGTTGCTTTGCTTCCTTACTCAACGTGATAACTAGTTGAGTTAATTTCATTTCCTATGCTATTGATATGGAATATCAATACCTTGAGTATGCTTCTGCCCTAAGAAAGAGTAGAGTAGAGGTAAGTTTACTTACACTAGACTGAGATCTTGAGCTTTCCTAAACTACTTTCCTAAATAGTGAGATATCGAGCCCATTCCCTTCCTATTAGCCCCTTCTTCTTCTGCCCGAGGGCACTTGAAGACTGCTAGCTCGCCTTCTTCTTCTGCCTTAAACTAATCAATAGTGCTCGCTTTGAATCAATATAACGTCACTCTCACTTTACCTGAGACGAAATGGGACTCCTACTTGCTTGCAACAGCCTCTTCCTCGTGAGCCACTTATTTCTCCGAAACAGGAGATCAAAGTGCTTTTCCGATCTTCAAGCTTTCCCGTGGTGCGCAAATGAAACAATTTTCTTGCCTTAGCCGCACCGCAAGCAACTGGGCAGGAGAAATGCTCTTAGTTGAAGCTCATATAGTGCGAGAAATTGGAACAATAATTTGATATTTCCTCATTCCACCTTAACTAACTCATAAACAAAGGGTATTTCGATTAGCATAGGCATGGCATGACCTTCTATCTCTTCGTCAGAGAAGAACTAAAGAAAACTATTTAATTAATCGCCTTTTGCGCATGCATAAAGATGTCTCCTTGTTTTATATGTCACTCGATGACTTGATTAGATTGCATGCATTCATTTACAGACTTGATTGCACTTTATATATTTCAACTCTTTGTTTGATATAAAACTCTTTCTTTGTTAAATAGATGATCGCAACTATTATTAGATGTGCCTATTATATATATAGTGCATTTATTCACAATCAATTCAACAGAAAAGCAATTACAACGTCCATGAGAAAGAAGGGGGCAAAAAGACAAGCGGAAACTGCTTCAGTCTGGGGGGGCAGGCTTCGCCGTGTGAGATAACCTGGTCACTTTATCAGTGTCCCGTCTGGGCATTCCATTCCGCGCAAGGAGCAGAAGTCGCGTACTAAGGCTGAGATGCCTCGCCCGCAGATTGCGCCCAAACGCAGCATTGGTAGAGCGCGGCCTTGACGTACTTATTCGCATGGTCTTTCTTTCGCGAACTTTTTTTGCAGTAGGAGTAGAGCGTGCACCGCGGCCAAACTTTGATTTCAGTGCAATAAACTGCGTTAAGCATCTCAATGCTGAAGATTTGATCCTGAGATCAGACGGGAAAGACTTTTTGAACCGATCGGAGGAGTCTTTCAATTTGAAGCAGGAATTTTAAAGCCAGCCAGGAAAGCCAGTCTTCGTCTTTCTTAAAGCCAGTGTTAGTCGTGCTTCCATTCGATATCCATATCCATCCGAGTTTTTGTAGTAATTTCCATACGAGTTTCGAAGAATGCTTTTCTTTATAGTACTAAGGGCTATACATATAGTTGAAGTGGTAAGTTTATCCAATTACAGTATGAGTTGCCCTCTATCCCGTGGGACTTCTGTTACATCCCGTGAGACTTTCCTTCCAGCGATTGAGCCTTCCCTGTAATCCAGTTCATTCAATCAAGTTCCACCAAGCAAGCTAAGGGCAAGGGTAGGTGTAACGGTATTTTGTTTACCACCCAGTCAATTTCTTTCTGGTAGGGCTCTAGCTAACAGATGGATATCTTTACATGGGGTTTGAGTTGCTGGCTCCTTACATGTCGTTGGAAGTTGCCTGCCAGCCCGACCAGTTGGCCATACCATAGTGTGAGTACCAAAAGCTCTAGTATCTCCCAAGTCTTTTCCAAGCCAAGGCAAAGATCAAGAGCTGGGGCAGGCTCTAGCCTGCCCAGCTGCACAGTGCCATCATACCCGCGGCCCGGTCTCGCTGCCTTACCTTTCTAGCTAGCTAGCACTCCGGCGCCCGGCGCGCTCGTGCCCTTTGCCTTCTTGCCTCAGCACCTTGACCGGCACCCTCACATGACCCAACTTAGCACTGTCGCTTACCTCGTCCGCCCAGCCTGACGATCAAAAGCCTTACTAGCACTTCCGAAGTCTCCCGCACCAACGTTCATGCTAGCAACCAAGTGTCAGCTCCAGCTAGCCAACAGTCAGCCGAAAAGGGGTGTGACACGCCTCCCTCACTCAACTCCTCGACGTCCCTGTAGAGGTAGGAGAAGAAACCCATAACATTCTTCTTCCACTCAAGATCGTTCCGCCAAGAAACATCTTCAACTGGTTTACTACGGAGTTCCTTACTTGGATCTGTTGAAATCTGACCCCAGTAGTTTCCAATTCTGTTGGACCAGGCCCCACCCTGCAACTATGACATAACTTCACCCGCTTCTTCCCCAAGCGCTCCTAGGTGAATACAACGGAGTCACTCCCCGCAACTCCAAGCCAAAATGTGCATGTTTTTCCACCACAACGGCCCACACGCACAAAACAATGTCGGCGTTTTGCACTACCCGCACGAAATGAAATAATGTCTGTTCTCCGCGCCGTCCCTGACCGCCAACAGACATAAACACAAAAAGACGCATGAAATAATGCTTGTTCGCCCGCAAGAATGAGGGGCTTCCCTTACTCGAGCTCCCGACGCCCGCGGAGTCTGCTGCTCACAAACCCAGTTCTACTTGTATCGACTCGCGCATCACAAGTAAGCCAACAGCCTTATGGGTCAGAGCCAGTCCACCGACTCCACCTCCCAGCTTTGATGAGAGTCACTTCCTTGACTCCTCATCAGGATGACCCAGTAGTCCGCTACCCGGCAATCACCCCCACCAAGTACTGTACCGACAGTACAACAATTCACCAAGTGCCATATCAACAGCACCATATTGGTTCTCAATTGTCCCTCCAACCAAATGGACTTCCGTCACATTATGAAAGTGGCACTGAAGCTCATTCCAGCGCCAAATGTTCACGCCCGAGAACACCATAGTTCAAAGACCAACTTATCCAACAACCTTCAACACACACATAGTGTCTTTCTCCATGTACAATCCTTCGATACTGTCTTTCACTTTATAAATAAACTTTAAACAGTTCTAGTCTCATACCGACAATGGATTACCATAACCGGCCTTATCCACTCTTTTGTCGAGTGTACCAACCTTCGATCTGCGGCACTCACATTCAAACAGTCATTGTCTCGAGTCCAAGGTGACTCAACAAGGCTTCCACCAACAACGTCCTCGTGTGGGTTCTTCAACATCGCTTCGTCACTGACTCAAGAGCGCCACCGACTTTCGGACTGCCTATCATCGGTCATTCCACTCTTCTTTTGAGTAGACAAGTCAAAAATAAGATTAGCCATGCCGTCCTGAGTCGGGGTCTCCTACCATCCCATGTTGCTCACACCAACATGTCTCAATCTAACATAACTACCCATCCGCTTTAACCAAGCTCACTTCTATGTCTCCACCAAGGTAACGTAAAATTGCTTACTCCGCCAAGCCAACGAAATTGGAGTGTGTTGCTTGTGGACGCTCTCTTTACTCACTTGCCAATTGGTCAAGTATTAAGCCAGCTGAGGTCTCTGTCGCCAATCTACACCACATGCATCATTCTCTCCTATAATAACTTAGCGCTCAGTACAGTCAGGCTGAGTCGCTTGATGAACTATACGAAATCACGATAAAGTGAGCTCCTTAAGTATAAAATAAAGAGAATAGCAGGCAGTGCACCTTTGCCTTCGGTCAGCATACTCCAAGGTGAGTAACAAATAGTCATTCCCAACCCCCATTGTTATAGCTTTTAAGCCTATAGCTCTAGTACCAGACCGCTTTTCTAATTACGTATAAAGTCTCTGTCTCGTCTTTCTTGCTCTTCGCCAACCCCCTTTCCTTCTTACCAAGCTTAGAATGCTCATTTCTTCGATATTGAATACCTTATTGACTTTGAGACTACTACTAGCAACGAAGCTCAACCTGACTCGACCAGTCTACAACTTCGAAAGCAGGGGAGCGGAGATCTTTCTTTAAATCATTCCGAAGTCGAAGGGGGGTAAGATCCTTGCCGAATCGAAGTTATTCATTTCATTCGCTACTGGAGCCCGTTTCTTTACTATTACTATTCAAGACGAAAACAGGATTGAATCGAATACGGAAAGGTCATGGGGCTAGAACCCATAGGCACCGGACTGAGGTATGAAATGAAGGACGAGTTTCACTCGCTTCGGGCTCAAGCTTAGATAGAAGAGTCCAATGAGTCCACTAGTCCATCAATGGAAATTCGATCGAAAGCTCAAGCTGAGAAGTCACAATCCATTGAATAAGATCGGCTCAAGGTGAGAGCTCAAAAAAGAAAGAAAAGAAGTCGCTCACCTCAGCCTGAAACTTCTAATAGATAGAGTTGGAGTACGTAGTGAGAGTCAAGGTCAAGGTTGATTGATGAGTTCAGTGGACAGAACGATCGATGTGAGGCCGGCAGGAAGTGAAAGTGTGACTTCCCCCGTAGTTGGGGGCGGGGGTTAAGCGTCCGATTCGACAATGAACACTAAATTAAACAGGCAAATCCAATAAGTTTCTCACCCGCCTACGATTGATTGGAGACTTATTCAGTAGGTTCTCCTTCCCTACGGAATGGAATTGAATTCCAGGGCGTCTTGCTTAGATCGCATTTTATTTCCCTTACTCCTGAATAGTGAAAGATTGAGCTTTTCTCCCTCACCTCAATAGTGATCTTACTAGCCCACGGAACTAATCATATCAGAGTCAGCAAGTTACCTCAAAAGAGAGTAATGTTTATAGGAGGTCTATCTCCCTTCTGTCATGACCTTCCCTTTTCGCACTGACTGCCCTTTCCTTGCTGCTCGCGCTAAAGCAATTGTAGCAGCGAAAGTAGGAGAGCCGACGGCATTCTATGTGTGGAACTTTCGGAATAGAATAGGCTCAATGACTTTGCCTGCTTTCTTGCTTGCCCCGCTCTCCTTAGAAGCGTTGGTTGAACCGCTGGACTCTATCTCCGTTGATTACTCTTGGATTGAGCTATAGAAGCGACCTACGTGAACACTTCCGCTAGAAAGACATTATTGAGAATTCAATACATTACATTCTATTGACAAAGACATGCTGTCATATTCGAAATAATAATAAACACTCGTTCCCATCCTGATGCATTCTACGCCTGATCTCTCGATCATTGCTACCAATAGATGATCTAGTAAGACAAAGCCTTGAACCGGGTAACCCGTCATGGGAAACCACCTTGGTAGCTTTGCCCTCTCACAGAGCCATCGGTATCCCTGATAGAAAGAATCAAACGTCGAATGGTCCGAATGAATGCTACATCAGGAGCCGAGTTGACTTCACTCCCGGTGACCTGCCGTCGTAACAGCACTGTGGGCGGAAGTTACTATGTAATCACGGCTTCCGACACAGCATTCATCCAGACAAGCCCATTTTTTCGAGTAGAGAAAGGTGGAAAATCTTTTCTAGGAGGGCATGAGTGAAAAAACGTGTATATAATATGTAAATACCTGGTCGATACCATATCTCAAAACAGGAGAAGCAGACTGATCGTACAGGTCGATACCATATCTCAATCTAAGAAGCAGTTCCTCTACAGCACCGAATCCGACAGTGGAAGAAAGAAGAGTCCCCCTCCTTCCAAGATTTGATGATTCTATACCAGCTTACCAAACTAACAATTTCTCGTTCTATTGGATCGTTGTGAGTCCCGTTGACTGAGATTGGTTCACTCCGTCCTGCCTTGACTGCTTGACTTCTTTTCTTCTTCTCCTAGTGTTAATGCCTTTGTCCGGAGGCCTTCTTTCCCATTCCGGCGGCTTGTTCGCTCGTAGATGCCTCATCGTTCTCAACATGTATTTTCTTTTGCTGATCTGGTCTTGAATAGTTTGTTTGAGTGTTGGTGCCATGCCCCCCAATTCCATGGTACTTCACAAGTAGTCATTTGTATTGCACCATCTCGGTTTAGGCCGAAGGGCAATAAAAGGAAAGCTTGCCCAAACGCCAAAGCAGCCAAAAAGACCCCAGAAATGGGTTCCAAAAGAGCACGAAGAATATGATCTACGAGCAACTTTCTTTCTTACGAAATCACTGAACATCAACTAAATTTCGATCTAAAGCAAGTGAACGTCTCAATTCTTTTTCTCGAGATAGCGCTGTAGACTAAAAAATTAGACACTACATAAACTATTTATATAAATAAACTCTTTTTTCTATCTAACTATCTGTCTAGCTAAAGAAACGATCTTACCTACGATATTCTATACTAATAGACTAGCTGTCTTTGGAGTGGACTGGACAAGTGGTACTCGCCCCGCAGGTCACTTCTTTACCCCTCGGAAGAACGAACAGAGTACGAAGTAGAGCAGGCTAGCCTTTCTTGATTGTACCGGACGGGTCTTGGCTCGATTCTCGATTGGAAGTATCTTGACAGGCTTCTCTTTATACATGAAGATGCATTCAGAGAAAAAGCCAAAGAGGTCCCTCAATGCAAGAAGACCAGACTTCACCGCTCGGGTAGTGGTGGAGCTGTTCACGATGGAGCTAAGAGAGAGAGCAAAGTCGATTGTATGAAGTGCAAACAGACAAAAAACTTCTAACTCTAGTTAGAGTACCCCTCGCGGTATCGACTACTGTATGAATGACGGATCACATCTCTATTAGTGACTACCAAACGTTCTAGTGATCGCGTTATCGTCTTCTAGATCGCTACATTTACTTCAACTCAACTACAGAACTACTAGCCTAACTCCAACTCACGAGCGTAACAAGAGTTACTACTAGGAACAAATCAGAATACCCTTACTTATCACCTGCAAAAACTGCCTATTTAGTGAGTGTCTCATCTAGGCACTTCTAGCAGGAGGTGACTTTCACTCCTATCTTAAGAGCAAAGAAGAAACAACACAACTCCTACAGCTTAACTCTATCCACTCTTCCCATCAGAATGGATTCCTATCCTAGGTAAGAAGAAACAAAATTCCTACGAGCTAGTTTGCTTTCCCTCCTAGCTCAAGAGGCACCAGAACACGAGTAAGTAACTGCCTCTAGCAGCCTAGCTTGCCTTGCTTCCTTGCTTCATAGAGCCTAGCACTGAAGGAGAACTGCTCTACTTCAAGGATAGCTGCAGTTTATCCGAGCTTCCTAGTTCTCAAGTCAGCTACGACAGGCAATAGAGAGATGGTCTTTTTAGAAGGCTAGTAGTCCCTCTAACATAGGATCTTCTCTGCTTCTTCCTGCCATTAGCTAACTCAAAAGCAAGAGAGACAACTTGATCGGGTCAAAGAGCTGGATAAGGAGATTCAATCGCTGGAGACTAAGAGCAAACTGAAGAAGGACGTCGCTGGTGCAACTCTTATATAGTAAAGAAAGGAAATAAAGGTCTATTTTGCTTTATTTATAGGGATAGGGGGCTCGGGTTCGTCGTAGGAATCTTTCTGCCCTCCTTCCCGGCCCTCTTGCTTACTATGAGTTCGCTTCCTACGAGCCCATGTGCGATCGTGCAAATAGATAGGGTTCGGTATTACGAATCCAGATACTATAGGATTGGAATCTGGCGATACACAACCTCCCTCCCGGTGGGACAAGCGGTAGTACGATTCAAGGGAATTGGACATTCCCGGAACGCATATACCAAAAACTAGAGTAGCGAGGGAACCTAACCGCGGTAGAGGCTCCCCTCTCCCTTCTTTAGTAGCAATGTTCACTACTGCCGCTGTTGCGGAGCACCCGCCCGTAGGTTTTAGTAGACATCGGTACGATTGTAGGATGTTATAACTCATAAGGCAATGATAGGGGGAGTACTATTAACAACCATCTCGCTCGCTGGTCTTTTCGACCGTATTATCGACCACGATCGAATCCCGCCCGCATTCGGGATCGGGCAGAGGCCTTAAATCAGTAGGGCAATAGCATAGCTATTATTGACCTGACCCCTATTACTTAAGCCTACTTTCTTCAAGATACGAAAGGAGCAGCCGGAAACGGCTGTCCCTATTGTATTTTAGATGGAGTCATCAACAGGGCTAAGAATCTTACCTTTACTTAGAGAGGGGTATCGGTACCACGCTCTTCCGTGCTTGTAGGTTGACTCCCCTATGCATCCCGACTAAGGTCTCATAAACGTGCACTTCCCTTATGCATCCAGCCGCTTCACTAATGTGAATAGGTTATACAGAAGGGTGGGTTGGTTATATACTCTTATGCGCGTTCCTTCTTCGAACCTTTTGGTATGTATTGCCCCCTAACTATAGATCAGATCCACCAGACGAGAAACTAAATTCCGCACTGCTGCTGAGTCGTCGGACTTATCCACCAAGGGATTCGTGGAATTTCTGTGGATTGCGTTGGGGGAAATCTACCAAAGCTAGGCAGATAGATAGACTCCTTTCCCGCTGCTAAGGGAGAGCAAGAAAAAAAATCAAATGATTGTTTTTTAACCAGCGCCCCCTTTTGGGTATGCAGGTACTAAGAGTCCTCTCACTACCAACCAGCAGACATCATCTGGCTGGGTCTTGCCGGTATCAACAACGAGAAAGAAACAACCAAATGGAAACAGCAACTAACTATGGCTCTTGGCCCAGACAACGTCCTAGGTGTAGGGGAGATCGGAGCAAGAGGGAACGCCTAGACGACGTTTTTATTCCTGGGCTGCAGTAAGTAGATCGAGAGGTCGTTCCGCCCCTTGTCCCCTAACTTGGTTAATATGTTCTCAACCATTCTTGCTCCAATCTGACCTAGCTGGCGAGCGATCCCAGTTCGCGACAGAGAACAAGACAGCAAGCGAGCGTACCTTTGTTCGCTTCTTCTCCACCAAGCACGGAAGTTTAAGGATAACTGTAGGTCGGTGGCTACCTAAGGAAACTCCGATTCGATCCGCCCCCCGGCTGGGAGGCATCTACCTCATCCCGATCACAAGGAGAGGTTCACTATGATGGGGGTACCTTTTTTTTCCCTTCCGGAAAGAATGAAATGCATAGGGGACCATCCTTTTGTTGCGGCATGCTCCTCAGATTTACGGATTCGCAGGGGGCCTCAGGCCCTACTTAGTTGACTGACAATGACAAAGGCTTGCGAAACTAAGTAGCGCCTTTTCCTTTTTGAATAACCCATTCTCATTATCTTTCATAAGTCAAGTAGGCACTCCCTAACCGGTCGCCTTAGTAGCGTTGACAAAGAAGAAGAGCCGGTTAAAAGACATCGAATCTTTTTTTTTATTTATATCTTTCTATTATTTAGATATAAAATAATAATAATAGAAAGATATTCTTATTTTATTTATAGGCCAGCTTGACAAGAAACCCTTCCTCTTGATCTGAGGTGCGAAGAGAAAGATCTCTTTTTTATGACTTCCACTTATCGATCCCGGCCCAGAAAAGTGACCGACCAGGGCCCTATTGATGAATGAAAGAAAGGGTTTATGAGCCCTAGCCCTGTAAGCCCACACCTGTGTAGAGTAGATCGTTCAACACCTGCGGCACAAACCTATTTTTGACCTATTGGTCCTAGTATCATAGGCGACCGAACGGCCGCCCCCTAATTACTAGACCGACCTGCTATAATAATTCCATAAACACCTAGCGAAGATATGGCAAACAAATAAAGTAGCCCTATGTTCGGATCTGACAATACCATACCATAATCAAAAGGTACAACGGCCCGAGCGACCAGACTTAACATAAATGTAGCCACTGGAGCCATTCTAAAAAGGGAGAAATTAGCACTACTTGGTGAAATAGGTTCTTTTAGAATCAATTTCAAACCATCTGCTAGAGGTTGTAACAATCCAAACGATCCCACTACATCAGGACCCTTTCGACGTTGCACAAAAGCCATTACTTTACGTTCAGCTAGCACTAAAAAGGCTACTCCTAGTAGAAGTGGTAGAATTATTCCAAGTATTTCAGCTGGAACAGCTATGTACATTTTCGATTTTCTATTCACTCATGATCTGGCCTGGTCGACCCAATCATGATATTGAAGGATGGGACCTTTTCTCGAAAAACTCCGGATCCCGATAAGAGTTGAAAATGGTGCAACATCGAATCCTGTTACTTCGAATGGAATCTTAGCCCGCCTCACTTGCTTTCTTTAACTGCATAAGGGCATAAGCGAAGTCAAGGGATTTCCGTCTAACTAGTGGCTGAGAGTAAGCAAGCTACCTTCATTCAACAGATTTGTGGTTGAGTCAATAACTGGGTCGGGAATCTTTGCTCTTCTCTTTTGCATTTCCGCTGCCTGCGTTCTTCTTCGTGTCCGTCCGTATCGCAAAGCTGGTCGACGCCAGCTGTAATGGTTGAAAATAGGGGTCCAACCAAAATCAAGCTTTTTTCGATAAAGCAAACGATTTGTTCCGACAACTTCGGACCAGATTAACCCCTTTGAATTAGCCGATCTTACAAGATCGATCGGGCGGGCTGGTTGGGAAGGGGTGATTAGCGGAGAAAAGAATTGCTGAGAGATAGATTCTGGTCAGGACGAATGAGTGGCTGTGCAGCATGCTCCGGAGGAGATTGACCCTTCTCCGAGTCAGTCCAGTCAGAAAGGGGAGGGCCCGCTGTCTAGACTGCATTTCGGGAGTTTGAACACCATCCCATTTTAACCAAAAATACAACCCTGTCAAAGATATCTAACCTTCCTTCCTTATGAGTGGAAATCCAATCCCGTTTTGTCTTTTTTTTTGCATAAAAAGCAGCCAGCCGCTTATATATATATTATAATATATATATAATATCTATATATATATTATTTTCTATTTTTTTGAAACCCTTCTTCCGACCTTTTTTGAAAAGCGCATACTTTCTCTTCCAAAAATGACCTCTCCAGTCGGGCCAGTCGGGAAAGGCATGAGATATTTACCTAAGCAAGCTACCTTGAGCGGATCCCACGTTAGTCCCAAGACGTTGGTCTCTAACTCGAAAAGTAAATGCTTGAGCTTGAGTGAGAAGGGCCTCCTCGCTTATTGACTTGAACCACTGACCTTTAGAACGAACCTATAGGACAAAAGGAACTTAACTAAGGGCATCTGACAAAGAGCAAACAGCTTATCTCAACTACTTGACTTGAGTCCCAGTACTGAAAGACGTAACTTCAGGAGTTTCCCTGAAAGAATAGTAAGGCTGGATGGAATGAAGGGGAAAGGTTTACAAATAAATCAATCAAAGGAACCAAAACATAAAGAGAAGCCTAAGCTCTAGGTCGATGTGGTGTAGACGAGCCCCAGGAGCAAAGCGTTCTTGCTCCTTCCTTGGTTGGAAAGGGCAGAGTTCCATTTTTTGGGTGGGTCTAGAGCGAAGGAAAGAGATGTGTGGCAGAGGGCAGTTGAGGCGTCGAACGAACATGTTTGAGTATGGATCGTAATTGAGCGAAACATCTGCTCATCGAAACCTAGCCCAACCTACTTAAAGCGAAGGTCTTGACCTGGAAGGATCGAAGAGAGCGCTAGTAGATCGAGCTGTAGGTGCATGGACTTGGCTAGTGAAGCACAAACCACTCATCTTTCCATAGAGAGTGCTACCCTAGAGTAAGATGAGCGACCCCAGTGGCAACGTTAGTCCCAAGGTAGCTTGCTTACTTCACTAGTCAACGAAGTGCATCAACAGATGTGGGCACATTCTTGCTTGATCATTTGCTCTCACTAGACCGCCCTAGAATGCGATACTGGTTCGACATAGGTCCGAAGGGCTGTCTCTTGTGTGCGATGGTTGGGCATGAATGGAGCTTGCTCGGTAGAAAGGAGAGTAACCTTTCGGGAAGTAGAGATCGAGCGTAGAAATACCAGTGGATAAATTATTTTTTACATAAAATTAGTTAAAGGTATTCATATTACAAATCTTACTAGAACTGCTCGTTTTTTTATCCGAAGCTTGTGATTTGGTTTTTGATGCAGGGAAAACAATTCTTAATTGTTGGTACCAAAAATAAAGCACAGTAGCATGGGCTGCAATAAAGGCCCGGTATCATTATGTTAATAAAAAATGGCTCGGCGGTATGTTGGTCCACTAGAGAAACGAGACTTCATAAGTTCAGGGACTTGAGAATGGAACAAAAAAGAGGAAGACTCAACCGTCTTCCGAAAAGAGATGCAGCTATGTTGAAAAGACAATTATCTCGCCCGCAAACATATCTGGGCGGGATTAAATATATGACAGGGTTACCCGATATTGTAATCATCGTTGATCAGCACGAAGAATATACGGCCCTGCGAGAGTGTATCACTTTGGGAATTCCAACAATTTCTTTAATCGATACAAATTGTGACCCCGATCTTGCCAGTCATGAGTTTAAATCGAATGATGACGCTATATCTTCAATCCGCTTAATTCTTAACAAATTAGTATTCGCAATTTGTGAGGGTCGTTCTAGCTATATAAGAAATCCTTGATTAATAATAAGATAAATAACTTACTTCGAAAATCCGATAGATTTATGGAATCGGTTATTATTTCTGAATTTCAAAAAAGAGATAAAAATAACTGGGGATATTATGTGATTAGTTAGTATTCCAAATATTAGTTGGTATTTCAAATATCCGATTCAAGTAGGCAAAGAGATGGTTGAATCAAAATAATTTTGTTTAAAGTTCGATTTTTTTTCAGAGGGCAATATGAATGTGTTATCATGTTCCATCAACACACTAAAAGGGTTATACGATATATCCGCTGTGGAAGTAGGCCAACATTTCTATTGGCAAATAGGGGGTTTCCAAGTCCATGGCCAAGTACTTATTACTTCTTGGGTTGTAATTGCTATCTTATTAGGTTCAGCTACTATAGCTGTTCGGAACCCACAAACCATTCCGACTGGGGGTCAGAATTTCTTCGAATATGTTCTTGAATTCATTCGAGATGTGAGTAAAACTCA